ATTTGTACGACCAGATGTCCATACAGTATGCATGGGGTTAGCTGCCTCCATGGGATCTTTTCTCCTGGTCGGAGGAGAAATTACCAAACGTCTAGCATTCCCTCACGCTTGGCGCCAATGAGGTTTTTATTTGAAAGAAAAAAGAAGACTATGCCTTCGCCATATGAATATTAAGTAACAATAGCATGGCACTTCGAATTCGATATGAGAATTTTTTTCAAAACGTTAGATTATGTATCGAGAGAGTAGTATGAGATAAAAAAGATTTCCGATTTTCTCTTATCTATCGGGAGTCCAGTTCAGCGTCACAAACTTTTTTTGTTTTCACACCGGGAGACTCTTAACAAAATTTTTGTTATGAAAGAGCGCGAAAAACAAGATATTGAATCAAAAAGAAACTTTGGGATTGCTGAATCACAGACAACAAAATTAAATAAATATATACAGCAACGGAGCCGTCATAGTATTTTGGAAATCCTCTCAAAGGAAGGATGGCTTTTTGATCATTTACCTACATTTACCTATCTGCCCCAAGTCTGATAGATTTTCTTTCTTCAAGGGTAAGGGTCAATTTTATTGTAGAGCCGTATGCAATGCACAAATTATGCCTGTACGGTTGTTCAATTCTATCTTTTTTTATTATTCTTATTTTTCTTTTCTCTTCGCTTCATCATGCGAGATAAAGAAACCTTTTATTATGATCATCAGGGTAATGATCCATCAACCTGCTAGTGGTTTTTATGAGACACAAGTGGGAGAATTTATCTTGGAAGCGGAAGAACTGCTGAAATTGCGTGAAACCATCACAAGGGTTTATGTACAAAGAACGGGTAAACCATTATGGGTTGTATCCGAAGACATGGAAAGAGATGTTTTTATGTCAGCAACAGAAGCACAAGCTTATGGAATTATTGATCTTGTAGCAGTTGAATGAAAATAATGTAACATACATGGATTTCACGCAAATCCATGCATGAAATTTAATCTCCGAGGTTCTTAATTCTTTTAAATATAAGTAATTCATAATCAAATCATCCGGTTAGGATTAATCTAAACCAGCCCATTCATTATGTATATGATTCAACATGCCAACGATTAAACAACTTATTAGAAATACAAGACAGCCAATAAAAAATGTCACCAAATCCCCTGCGCTTCGGGGATGCCCTCAGCGCCGAGGAACATGTACTAGGGTGTATGTGCGACTCGTTTAGATCGTGAGCTGGCACAAAAAAAGAAAACTGCTTTTACAGTATCAAGGATCAGTACCGCTGAATAGGATAGAATGGAAGAAGGAATTTCATCCACTATATAAAAAATAAAAAATAAAATAGAAAAAAATCTATCATATCTCTTCATTGTGTATGAAATTTATGGTTTTCGTTGGTGCAAATCCAATCACCTCAATTCTCCATTGATAGCAAACGGTTATCCATTAAGCGGAAGAAATCTTATTTTAAAAACAAAAAGATTAGGTCCCCACTTTGGCAAGAACGGACTAACAGGGTCAGCTACCCAGCTAACTTTCATAATTAAATACCGTTACTGTATAGGTAGATCTCATTGTGAAAGACCTATTACTTTACTGGATAATTCATGGGTAGAGCCAAAGAGTGGGAACTATACAAGTTCCCAATAACATAAAGTAAAGGCTCCGGTGTATAGAAAAGACCTCACCGTTTAAGAAGTAACCATAAAAACGATGGAACCCACTTTTATTTTTTTATTTACTCTATTTTTAGACACCTAACAGAAGACAATTTCGTATTTCGCAGTGAAATATCTAAAAAAATCGTGGTCGGGGAGGTTATAGTAGCCAAAGCCATTGGAATTTTAATTTTATACATTGGAAAAATCCGTTTTGTTATTAAAAGACTAGGAAAGGGGAAAAGAATAACTGAAAGAACGGAAATCAATTAGTTATTCATCAAAGGTTCATTTATTCAATGACTAGAATTAAACGGGGATATGTAGCTCGGAGACGTAGAACAAAAATTCGTTTATTTGCATCAAGCTTTCGAGGAGCTCATTCAAGACTTACTCGAACTATTACTCAACAGAAAATAAGAGCTTTGGTTTCGGCTCATCGGGATAGGGATAGGCAAAAGCGAAATTTTCGTCGTTTGTGGATCACTCGAATAAACGCAGTAATTCGCGAAAATAGAGTAACTTATAGTTATAGTAGATTAATACACGATCTATATAATAAACAGTTGCTTCTTAATCGTAAAATACTTGCACAAATAGCTATATTCAATAGGAATTCTCTTTACATGATTTCCAATGAGATCATAAACGAAGTAGAATCCACCGGAATAATTTAAACGGAGTTCCCCGGAGAATGAACTCCGGGAGGATAGAATAAAAATTACTATGAGTAAATATTTTAAAATATTCAAAATGAATAAACACGTTCAATAAAAAAGTTTATTCTTTTCCGATTTAGTATTTATATTACGACACGATAATTCAATCTAGATTCTCGGATCTTTCGAGCAAAAAAAATACCAATCCGAACTCAAAGGAGGGTTGGAATTATAATTTTAGTGAAGAAAGAGTAAGGCGGCTAGTTATTACTAGTTCTAAGACCAGTAGTTCTGGGGGCCGACTCGGTTCTTTCAAATTGTTTCTCATTATTGAGAAAGGGTAACAAAGATAAAATACGAGCTTGTTTTATGGCAGTAGTAATTAATCGTTGTTGTTTCAAGGTCAATCTATTCACCCGTCTAGATAATATTTTTCCTTGTTCACTAATAAACCGACTAATTAAACTCATGTTTCTATAATCAATTCGATCCCCCGATTCAATCGGGGGCAAACGCTTACGAAAAGTTCTCTTGGATTTAAGAAAAGGTCGCTTGGATTTATCCATGGTTTGTTTGTTTATTCCTTATCCAGAAAATCCTATTTTGGTTAAAATGAATTAGAATTCAGAAATAGGATTTTTTTTATATATGTTATAGTTATATATAATGTTATTTTTTCTATTTCCTTGAAAGGAGGTACTCTATTTTTTTATCTCCCCATGAATGGTATGTTTGGAACAATAGCGACAGAATTTTCTCAATTCTAATCGATTAGGCGTATTCTGTCGGTTCTTTTGAGTAATATATCTGGAAATGCCCATCGATCTCTTACTCTTATTAGCACCGTTTCGGACACAAGCGGTACATTCCAAAATTACCCTTAGTCGGACATCTTTACCCTTGGCCATGAACCTCCTTTTAATTTTTGATTTACTCAACTCTTCTATTTTCAATTTGAAACGAAGAAGAAAGGCAGGAAAAAATATAAGTTACTCACTTCAAATCTAAAAGATCAATAATCAATAAAGTAATGAAAATCGTAGAAAATATAAATAATACAATTATTTCTAAACTCTATTTACAAATAGAAATACAGTTGTAAAATACTCTTGCCTTAGACCCACATTTCTATTCTACCCCATTCCGATATTCATGTAATTCAAACTTGAATCTGAGTCTCACAGACATTGAATCCGTTTTGATTCTTTCTCTTTCCTCCCTTATTCTAAATTCTAAAAAGGGAAAAAAGAGAAAAGAGGGGGGGATTAGTCACAAATATTTGATTGTATCTTTAATCTTTTTAATTCCTTTCCATGTCAATAACTAGAATGAAAAAAGGGGAATGTCAACGCATCCGGAAAAAAACGATTAATCTCTATCAATAAACCCGCTAAAGCTCCAAACCATAACGTGCTTAGAACTGGTGCCACGGAGAGATATGTTTTTAGATCTCGCATTCAAAACCCTCCTTCTTTTATTGTAATACATAAAAATAATGCATATATGATCAGATATGTAGTTAAGGACCTCTTCTAGTTGTACACAGAATCCCTAATTGAATTATACAATAATCTATTAAATAAATCATATTTTTCTTTTATTAAAACAGAAAAAAATACCCCCTACTTACCGAGTATTTCCTAAATAATTTATATATTATACTTTTACGGTGGGTTCTGTATTTCATATGTATACAAGTCTTTTACTATTATTTATATGTTAAATGAAACCAAAAAGACGAAATGGGCATAAATTTTATGTATATCTGTGGAGAAAATAACAATGTGGAAAACAAGACAGGAATTCTCTACAATGACACTGTAGAGAAATTGAAGGGATGTAGCGCAGCTTGGTAGCGCGTTTGTTTTGGGTACAAAATGTCACGGGTTCAAATCCTGTCATCCCTACTTATTACTGTTCAAAAGACAAAAAATACAAAAGAGCAGTAACGAGGGATCCGTTGAGATCGATTCAAAACAAAAGAGAATCCTTTTCTTTAGGGTCTTATCTAGAAAGCGCTCTTAGTTCAGTTCGGTAGAACGTGGGTCTCCAAAACCCGATGTCGTAGGTTCAAATCCTACAGAGCGTGATTTTTTTCTTTCTTAGATCGTGAAATAAATTCAGTAACTTGTACAGCAATCGGAATTTGACCTCCTGTAAACGAGGAGGTCAATTCAAAAAGGAGATGTTAATTAATCAAAGGTCCAACTGATCACCCCGCCTGTATTGTAAATATGCAGTTACGAATAATCCAGCCAAAGTAATAGGAATTAGGCCTAACACGATTCCAAATAGAGAAACTTCAATCATTTCATTTTGTTTGAAAGGAGAAAAAAATAGGTAATATCTATACCTAAATATTAATCCGAATTGGCACGAATCTCAATGACCAAGAATGGACAATTGGCGCGTTAAGTAACTAATGATTGATTTCATTTCTTTTTATGGATTTTGTTTTTCAAATATTAATTTTAAATAAGTCGTATTTTGCTCAGACCAATCAATAGAGCTGACGTTATAGTTAAAGCCGCTAGTAGAAAACCGAAATAACTGGTTATAGTAAGCATGAAGGAGCTAAATGAATTTTTTTATGCATATAGTTCTAAAGCACTTACCTAAGTTTCTATTTTTTCAAAATAGTAGGATAGGCCAAAATACCAATGGAAAGAATAATTTTCAATTGAAATGAAAGTT